ATTAAAATAAAATTTAATCGTACAGGCCTGATAATCATCAAATATTAGGTTCTTTGAATTTCAAATATAAATTATATATTAATATATTATAATTATATATATTATTATAAATTAATATATAATTATAATACATATATAATTATAATAATTATAATACTAAATCTATCCTCATACTATAGAGGATAGATTTATATATAATAAAATATTTAATATAATATTATTTATATTTTAATGTATTAATATAATAATTATTTATTTTAAATATAAATTATATATTAATATATTATAATTATATATATTATTATAAATTAATATATAATTATAATACATATATAATTATAATAATTATAATACTAAATCTATCCTCATACTATAGAGGATAGATTTATATATAATAAAATATTTAATATAATATTATTTATATTTTAATGTATTAATATAATAATTATTTATTTTAAATATAAATTACACAATAAATAGAATGTTGACTATATAATTAGAATTAAAGAATACTAAATAAGAACCTAATTTCTAATTAATTTATGTTAATTATCTATTTAATTCAATAAATTGATTAAATTAATTTTTTACAGACTATAAATGAAATTCAAATCAAAATAAGGTATTAATTAATTTGAAATATTATATTCAATAAGTTAGTTAACCTATTAAATATCTTAATTACAATTTTATTGCTTTCTTTTTTCTGAAGAAAAAAAAAAAAAGAAAGCAATAGATTTAGTGTGATTTTGATTTAATTAATTATATACCTGGATTAAATTATTTTTCTTAAATTAATAATCTTATTTTATCATTTATTTTTACTCACTAGTGAGCAATATTTCAAGTAATCCCCTAATTACTTTGATAATCTTATTTTATTATTTATTTTTACTCACTAGTGAGCAATATTTCAAGTAATCCCCTAATTACTTTGATAATCTTATTTTATTATTTATTTTTACTCACTAGTGAGCGATATTTCAAGTAATCCCCTAATTACTTTGATAATCTTATTCTATTATTTATTTTTACTCACTAGTGAGCAATATTTCAAGTAATCCCCTAATTACTTTGATAATCTTATTCTATTATTTATTTTTACTCACTAGTGAGCAATATTACAAGTAATCCCCTAATTACTTTGATAATTTTATTTTATTATTTATTTTTACTCACTAGTGAGCAATATTTCAAGTAATCCTCTAATTATTTTAGTACACTACTTGCTGGGTATTTTCTTATTTGTCGTTGGATTTCTGGTGAGGTCGAATATTTCGGCGCTTCTGTTTCAAGCCTGTTGGCTATGTCTGTTAACTGTGATTAATCTATCTTCCATTTTTAGTGGAGATTTAGTACAAATACTACTGCTCTACCCCCCCAATATTTTATATTCCTGGCTTATTTATAAAAGTTTGATTAACTTAAGTTTGATTCTTGCTTTATATTTGGTTATTTTGATTAATTTATATACTTTTTTTATTTAATATTTTTTTTTAGTAGTAATTAAAATTTAAAAATTTGTTTATTATAAATTCAGTAATTCATTATTTTAGTTGATTAATTCTGTGCCAGCATTCGCGGTTATACAGTTAACTAAAATTAAATTATTTGGTTTTTATTAATTTCTTTATTTTGATATTAAGTTTTTTTTATTTAGGTGGAATTTATATTTTTATATTTTTCTTTTGGTTAATTTATTATATTTTTATTAGTTCAAAATAGGATTAGATACCCTTTTATGTTTAAATTTAATTTTAACTTGAATAAAAGTTGATTACTCTCCATAACTCAAAGAATTTGGCGGTTAATTTTATTTTCAGAGGAACCTGTGTATTAATTGATAAACCACGATATTTTTTACTTTCTATTTACTTATATATCTCTATGTAAGGATTGTTTTTTAAGAATAATTGTCTTTAAGTTTAATCATTTATTTTAGGTCAAGGTGTAGTTTTTAGGATAGTTTACATGGGTTACTTTAGTTTAAATTTTAATTTAAAATTTTGTTTTACATCATATTGTTAGGATTTGAAAGTAATTTTAATTAATTAATTATTTTGAATATTTTATTAATATTAGTGTACATATTGCCCGTCACTCCTATTTGGGATAAGTCGTAACATAGTAACCCTACCGGAAGGTGGGGTTAGCTGTTCAAAATGTATCTTATATTAAAGTAGGTTAGTTACATTAATCAGAAATCTTCGGTTCATTTTGATTTTTATTTTTGTTTTATTTATATATATATATATATATATATTTATATTTTTTTAGTTTATTAATTAAATAATTATTTATTAATTACTGTTAAGGATTTATTTTAAAGTTTTATATATAATTTTTTGTACCTTTTGTATCAGGGTAGATTTAATTTTTTATTTATATTATATTCCCGAATTGAATTGATCTTTATTAATATTAATTTCTTGTTTCATAAAGTTATAAAATTTTAGTTAAGTGATTAAAAGTCATTCGTTTTTCTTTATATCTGGTTAGTCAATAATAAATTCAATTTTAATTATTTTTTATAATTTATTTAATGAGGGATAATCTTCATTTTTTTTCTAAAATTTTGTTTATGTATATTTTATTATGATTTATAGTTTCATCTAAGTTTTTAATAAATTTAATTATTTTATTATGATTTATTTTTATTTAGTATTATATTGACTTTATTTATTTAATTTTTATTTTAATATAATATTGATTTAATTAGTATAATTTTAAATTTGGTTTAAAATGAACTCGGCAATTTTAATTTTCAAATGTTTAACAAAAACATTTCTTTTAGTTTTATTTTTAAAAGTAATATCTGCTCAATGATTGGTTTTAAATAGCTGCAGTATTCTGACTGTACAAAGGTAGCATAATAATTAGTCTTTTAATTGGAGTCTGGAATGAATGATATAATGAGAAATTATCTTTATTTAATTTATTATTAAAATTTAATTTTTGAGTGAAAAAGCTTAAGTTATTTTTGGGGACGAGAAGACCCTATAGAACTTTATTAACTTATTTAATATTAATCATTTTTAGTTTAATTTGTTATATTGTTTATTTTAATTTGATTGGGGTGATTGTTAAATTTAACTTTAATTTTTTGATTCATTTATTTATGATTTTTTGATCCTTTTTAAGATTTTAAGATTAAGTTACCTTAGGGATAACAGCGTAATTTTAATGGTAAGTTCTTATTTATATTGAAGTTTGCGACCTCGATGTTGAATTAAGATAATTCTAAGGGGTAGTTTTTTTAGTTTTGAGTCTGTTCGACTTTTAATTTCTTACATGATTTGAGTTCAGACCGGCGTGAGCCAGGTCGGTTTCTATCTTAAAACTTTATTATTATTTTAGTACGAAAGGACCATTTAATACAATTTTTTATTGTGTTTTTTAAATATTAGTTTGGCAGAGTTAATGTTTTAAATTTAGGTTTTAATTATATGTATTTTTACATAACTAATAATTTTTGTTTTAAATTTATTTTTTTTATTAATTATAGTTTTACTGTCTGTAGGTTTTTTTACTTTACTGGAACGAAAGGTGTTAAGATATATTCAATATCGTAAAGGTCCCAATAGGGTTGGTTTTTTAGGTTTATTACAACCTTTTAGAGATGGATTAAAGTTGTTTTCTAAGGAATTTGTTTGGCCATTAAATTCTAATTTAATTATTTATTATTTTTGTCCAATTTTTAGTTTATGTCAGTCTCTTTTTATTTGGTTGATTTATCCTTTTATCTTTAATTGTATTAATTTTAATTATGGTTTATTGTTTTTCTTAGTTTGTTCCTCACTTAGTGTTTATGGAGTTATAATCTGTGGTTGATCTTCTAATAGCGTGTATTCTATATTGGGATGTGTTCGTAGAATTTCTCAGGCTGTTTCTTATGAAGTTTCTTTGTCATTGATTTTGTTATGTTATTTTTTATTGATTGATAGTTATAATTTTGTTAATTTATTTCTGTTTCAATTTAATTCTTGATTTTTGTTTATTTCTTTACCATTGTTTTTTTGTTGGGTTTCTTGCTGTATAGCTGAAACTAATCGTAGACCTTTTGACTTTTCTGAGGGTGAGAGAGAGTTAGTTTCTGGATTTAATGTTGAATATAGCTCTGGTGGGTTTGCTTTTTTATTTATTGCTGAATATTCTAGAATAATTTTTATATCAATAATTACTTGTTTAATTTTTTTAGGTGGGGATTATTTAAGATATATATTTTATTTAAAACTCGTTTTTATTTGTTTTTGTTATATTTGAATTCGATCTTGCTTGCCTCGTTATCGTTATGATAAGCTCATGTATCTCTCTTGAAAATGTTACCTCCCATTATCTTTGAATTATTTATTTTTTTTTGTTTTGTTGAATCTTTTATTTGCTTATCATTTTTTTTTGTGAAGTTAATAAATTTCTCTATTTTATATTTTCAAAATATAAGTTTTAATTTTTAAACTAATTAACTATTTAATTAGTTTATCTCATATTCTTGTAATTATGGGATCTACAATAAAATAAGAAAAATATATAATTGTTAGAATTAGACCTGTTATAGTAAATGGTATTTCTACTGGCTGTGATCCAATTCATGTTAATATTGTAAAATTTGCAATGAATATTCAGTAGTAAATTTGTCTAATAGGGTAAAAGTTCAATCCTTTAAATTTTATTTTTATAGACATAGGTATAATTATAATGATTATAATTGATAAGAATAGTGCTATTACCCCCCCTAGTTTGTTAGGAATTGATCGTAGGATTGCGTAAGCAAATAGGAAGTATCATTCTGGTTGGATGTGAATTGGGGTAATTATAGGATCTGCTGGTGTGAAATTGTCTGGATCTGACAGTAGGAATGGCTCAGTTATGTTTATTAATAAAAGTGATATTATTGTAATTGATATACCTATTATGTCTTTAATTGAATAATATGGGTGGAATGGGATTTTGTCGATTTTAGAATTTATTCCCACTGGGTTTCTTGATCCTGTTGAATGTAATATAAATAGGTGAATAATAACTATTATTGTGATAATAAATGGTAGAATAAAATGTAATGAAAAGAATCGAGATAATGTTGGATTTCTTACAGCGAAACCCCCCCAAATTCAGGTTACTAGGGTATCCCCTAAGTATGGGATGGCTGATATTAAATTTGTGATTACTGTTGCTCCTCAGAATGATATTTGTCCTCATGGGAGTACATATCCTAGGAATGCTGCTGCTATAGTTATAAATAAGATTACTATTCCTGATAATCACGTATTTAATATTTTGTAAGAAGAATAATATATTCCTCGTCCAATATGTATAAATATGCACATGAAGAATAACGAAGCTCCGTTTGCATGAATAGTTCGTATTAGTCATCCATAATTTACATCTCGTATAATATGTCTAACTCTATTAAATGCTATTTCAATGTTGGAAGTATAATGTATTGATAATATGATACCTGAAATTAATTGGATTATTAAACATATACCTAAAATTGATCCAAAGTTTCATAAATTTCTCAGGTTTCTGGGTGTGGGAAGATATACTAATGAGTCTGCAATGATAATTAGTAATTTGTTTGATTTTAAGTTAGACTTGTTCATAAGTTTTTGATCGGAGAGGACCATGAAATAACCTAATAATTTTGTTTACTGATATTATTGTTAATAGAAGGTATATAACTATTATCATGGTTATTGATATTGATTTTCTGTATATTTTTCTTATTGATATTATATTTTTTAATCTTTGTACAATTTGGGTTTCTTGTCTGTTAAATCTTAATATTATGTCTTCAGTGACTACTGTTATTAGTGTTAAAACTATTATTATTTTTATGTTTAATTTAAATTTTTCATTCGATGTGATTCTTCTCATGTATATAAAAATAATTATTAATCCCCCAATTATGGTTAAAAATGTAATTATTGGTACTCATGATCTTGAGTTGTTTATATTCATTATAATGATAATTATAATTGTTTGTAATAGTAAGGTAATACCTATTGATATAGGTCTTTTTATCATTGTTGATATGATTGCAATTGATGAAATGGTTTTTATTATTATTATTTTTATTTCAGTAAGTATTTTATTAAAATTTAAGTTTTGGAGATTTAAGATATGTTTATTAAACATTTTACTGATGTTTTAAGAATTATTCATTTTTAATTTACAAAATTAATATTTTAATTAAATTATTAAAACTAATGATTAATTTATTTTTTTTTCTTTTATTTTTGGGGTTTTTATCCTTGAGATTAATTCGTAAGCATGTATTTCTTTGTCTTATTAGATTGGAGTTTATTATTGTTTATTTACTAATAATTTTTTATTTGTATTGTTTAATATTTTTTAGTTCATTGTATGTTTATATTATTTTACTTACCTTTTATGTGTGTGAAGGAGTTTTAGGGTTAAGCCTAATTGTTCTTATGATCCGTTGTCATTCAAATGATTATCTGAGTTCTATTAGTTTATGATAAGTTACCTTCTTTTCATTATTTTTGTAATCCCTATATTTAATTTTTCTTTTTGGTATTCTTATCAGTTTATTTATATGTTTTTTATTTTTATTTTTATATTTAATTCTGCTGATCTTAATTTTTTTTCAATTTCTTATTTATTAGGAGTGGACTATATTTCTTATATCTTAATTATTTTAAGATTCTATATTGTTAGATTAATAAATCTATCTAGATTAATTTTAATTGGTGATTCATTATTTTTGTTAGTTAATTATTTAATTGGTATTTCATTGTTTGTTGTTTTTTCTTCTATAAATATAATCATTATATATATTTCTTTTGAATTTTTATTGGTTCCTTTAATAATTTTAATTTTGGGTTGAGGATATCAGCCCGAGCGATTACGCTCTGGTATTTATTTGTTTTTTTATACTCTATTTGGATCATTACCCTTATTTATTTTTATTATTTATGTTTATAATTGTTTATTTGTAATTTGTTTTATTTTTGAATTGGATTTTAGTTTTAATTTTATTTTTCATTTATCTGTTATTATTCCCTTTTTGATTAGGTTTCCTATATTCATGCTTCATTTTTGGTTACCCAAAGCTCATGTTCAAGCCCCGATCTCAGGTTCTATGGTTTTAGCTGGTATTATATTAAAAATTGGTGGTTATGGTTTAATTCGATTTATTTACTTGAACGAATCTTTTTTTTATAATTATGGTTATATTTGATTTTCTTTTGGTATTGTTGGTTTAGTCTTAGTTAGATTTATTTGTTTAATTCAAGTGGACTTAAAGTGTTTAATTGCTTATTCTTCTATTGCTCACATAAGTTTATGTTTAATAGGTATTTCTACTATAGTCAGGATAGGGTTATTAGGTTCTTTAATTGTAATATTATCTCATGGACTTTGTTCTTCCGGGCTGTTTTGTTTAGCTAATATTTATTATTTGCGTGTAAGTTCTCGTAGATTATATTTGATTAAGGGTATGATTTTTTTTATACCTAGAATATCTATATTTTTTTTTTTGTTTATTTCTTTTAATATAGGGTGTCCTCCTAGAATTAATTTTTTAGGGGAATTGATGATTATTATAAGATGTATTTATTACTTTAGTTTTTCTTATTACTATTTGTTTTTAGGTTCATTTTTTTGTGCTTGTTTTTGTTTTTATTTATATAGATTCACTCAGCACGGAAGATTCGTAGATAGGTTTTCCTATACTGGTACTTTTGTCTCTGAATTTTTATTGTTAGTTAATCATTTATATCCTTTAGTTTTATTATTATTTTGATTTTTAGTTTTTTAATAACTTAAGTAGTTTAATAAAAATAGGAATTTGTGGTGTTTCAGATATTTACAATCTTAAGTTTTGTTAAATAAGTATTTGATTTGATTTTTTAATTTGATTATTATATCTATTTTTTGTTTTTATTTAGGATTATATTATTTTTATAGTAATTTTTGCTTGTTTATGGAATATAAATTTATTTTTGTTAATTCTTTAAGTTTTTATTATGTTATAATTTTTGATTATAAGTCTTTACTTTTTATTTCAATTGTTTTATTTATTTCTTCCATAGTAGTTTTATATAGATCTTTTTATATGGGTTATCTTAGTATTTCATCAATTCGTTTCTTGTATTTGGTTTTAATATTCATTTTCAGAATGTTTTTAATGATTATTAGTCCTAATTTGATTAGTGTTTTACTAGGTTGAGATGGGTTAGGTTTAGTTTCTTATTGTTTAGTGGTTTATTATAGATCTTTGAGAAGAAATTTATCAGGTATAATTACTTGCCTAACTAACCGTTTAGGTGATATTGGAATTTTGATTTGTATTGGCTGAGTAATATCATTCGGGGGGTGAAATTTTATTTTTTACAATTTTTATTTTGATAATTATGTTTATATACTTATTGTTTTTTCCTGTTTTACTAAAAGAGCCCAAGTGCCTTTTTCTTGTTGATTACCTGCGGCTATGGCTGCTCCGACACCTGTCTCTTCTCTTGTTCACTCATCTACTTTAGTTACTGCTGGTATCTATTTGTTAATTCGATTTTTTAGAAATTTGGATTTTTTTAATTACTTTTTTGTATTAATAGGATTATTTACAATAATTTTTTCCTCCTTTTGTGCTAATTATGAATTTGATTTAAAAAAAATTATTGCTTTTTCTACATTAAGACAGCTTGGTTTGATGGTTACTTCTATTTTTATAGGATTGATTGATTATTCTTTTTTTCATTTATTAACTCATGCTATATTTAAGTCTTTATTGTTTTTATGCTCTGGTATTTTTATTTATTTTTACACTGATAATCAAGATATTCGTTTTTTTGGTGGTTGTTGTAAGTTTTTACCTTTAACTAGAAGTTGTTTTAATGTATCTAATATTGCTTTATGTGGAATTCCCTTTTTATCTGGATTTTATTCTAGGGACATAATTATTGAGGTTTGTTTTTTTTCAGGATTTAATTTGATTATTATGATGACTTTTTATTTTAGATTAGGATTAACTTGTTGTTATTCTTTTCGGTTATTTTATTATTCTGTTTTAAGTAATTTTAATTTTTTGCCTTTAAATTGTAGCAAGGATGAATATAATTTTATAGGTTTCAGAGTATTAGCTATAAGATTTATGTCGGTGGTATTCGGGTGTATGTTAAATTGATTTGTTAACTTGGATTTATACTGAGTTTATTTTCCTACATTAATTAAATTAATGTCTTTATTTTTTGTTTTTTCAGGTATTTGATTCGGATTTGAACTTAATAGATTTAATTATCTTAATAGATTAGATTATTATTTGTTTAATTCTAACATATGATTCATGTTTGGTTATTCCATATTTTTAATTAATTCAATTTTTGGTCAATTTGTTAATTATTACAGGGTTTTATTTTGGGGTGAATTTTATTTGACTTTAAATACGTTTTTTTATTTAAATAATTTATCTAGTTTTTTTCAATTTTATTTGAATAATACTATCAAGGTTTTTATAATTTCTTATTTATTATGATTTTTGTTTCTATTTTGTATTTATAGCTTATAAAGAGTTTAATGCTGAAGACATTAAGGAAATATTATTTTTGAATACAATTCATTGATTTTACTCATCTTTTTAATGAAAATAAAATATTTTTTTAAACTAAATGAATAAGAGTATAACGGAATTTAACCGCATTAAAAGTTAGTTAGCAGCTACTTTTATTCATTTACTCTATTAATTGGATTTATTATCAATAATTCTATTAACAATAGAATGCCTCCTTAATTTGGCTTCAATTAAACATAGGGACTCATCCTAATTTTAGGTCGAAACTAAATGTAGTATTTACTTCAATGTTTTAAAGAAACCCTTTCGGGACTTTTTAATTGCAAATTAAACGTTATACTTAACTATGACTTTATTTTTCTCAGTTTAATAGTCCGTTTATTCATTCATAATATAACCCTGTTAAAAGAATTGAGATAAAGGAGATCGATGTAAATATTCAATATTTCATTACTGATAATTTTGTTGTTATGATTATTGGTATAATAATTACGATTTCTACATCAAAAATTAGAAAAATAATAGCAATAAGAAAAAAGTGAATGGAAAATGGGATTCGTTTTTTTGATATTGGATTGAATCCACATTCAAACGGTGATGATTTTTGGATATCAATAATTGACTTTTTTCTTATGATAATTATCAATGTGACAATAACCATGATAATTAAAATAATTAGTAATATATATATTATGGTTAATATTATTATTCATTTTTTTTAATCCTTTTAATTGGAAGTTAAATATACTATATATACTAAATGAATACCCCCCTCACCAATAGATTGATACATATAAAAATAGTCATACAACATCTACGAAATGTCAATATCAAGCAGAACATTCAAACCCTACGTGGTGATAGCTAGAATAATGCAATTTTTTTATTCGTATTATTGATACATAAATAAAAATTGACCCAATTAATACATGAATTCCATGGAAACCCGTACTTATGAAGAATGATGACCCATAAACAGAATCTGATATACAGAATGATGCATCAATATATTCGTATCCCTGTAGCGCTGAGAAGTATACACCTAAGACGATAGTAATAATTATTCTTTTTATGGATTGTGAATGGTTTTTTATTAAGATTGATCTGTGAGCCCAAGTTATAGATACTCCTGAAGATAATAGAATTATAGTATTTAATAATGGTACTCCTATAGGGTTAAATGATTTAATGTTAATTGGTGGTCAATTTATCCCAATTTCGATTGATGGAGATAGTCTTCTATGGAAAAAAGATCAAAAAAATGATAAGAAAAATATAACTTCAGATAAAATGAATAAGATTATACCTATCTTTATATTTTTAATAACTTTAATTCTATGTAATCCTTGAAAAGTTGATTCTCGGATAATATCACGTCATCATTGGATTATACATAATAGTGTAGCTATAATTCCGATAATAATTGTATTATAATTTTTACTATGAAATATTAATACTGCTCCTGACGTTAAACATAGTAGTGATATTGATCTTATAATAGGTCAAGGTCTCCTGTCTACTAAATGAAATGGGTGATTATTCATTTAAACTTCTCTTGAATATAATGTTGATAGGATTATAAATACATATGATTGAATGAAAGATACAGCAGTCTCAAATATTATTAATACTATGAAAATAACTATTAATATGATCGTTGTTATTAAGTTGCATCTACCCCCCAATAAGGCTATAAGTAAGTGTCCTGCAATTATATTTGAAGTTAATCGAACTGCTAATGACCCTGGTCGAATTAATGTTCTGATTGTTTCGATAAGTACTATGAATGGTATAAGTAATGGGGGGGTACCCATAGGTAATAAATGTGTAAATATTGAATTAGTTTTATTAATTCACCCGTAAATTATAAATGATACTCAAATAGGTAAGGCTAATCCGAGTGAGAATGTTAAGTGGGAGGTTGATGTAAATATATATGGTATTAATCCTATGATATTATTAATTAAAATAAATATTCCAATACTAATGAATATAATTGTTGATCCTTTTTCTGACATAATTATTCTAAGTTCCTTTTTAGTTGAATTATAGATTTTTATAATTAAATTGATTATGTTGTTAGGTATAACTCAATAATTATAATTAATTACTAATATTATGATTAAAGATCTAATTCAATTCAATGATAAATTACCTGTGCACGGGTCAAATGTTGAAAATAAATTTATTATCATTTTCACCTAAATTTATTTTCTTTTTTTTTAGTGGAAAGTATTAAGTTAGTGTGAAAGTTAAAATAGGTTAGTCTAATCATTATTATAGTTAATATATTAAATATAATCATTAATGTTATTCATCATATTGGTGCTATTTGGGGGATAAAGAAATAATTATAATTATTTTTAATTTGACAAATTAATGTTTTAGTTAAACTAATTTCTTCATTAAGGGTATTTGCTATTTTACCATAATTTGATTTAAGAGATCATTACTTGCATTTAAGTATCTTAATGATTTTTTGTTAATTCAGTTTATAAATGATTTAATGTTAATTCTTTCCAGGGAAATAGGTATGAATCTATGGTTAGACCCACAAATTTCAGAGCATTGTCCATAATAGATACCTGGGCGGTTTAAAATTATGGTTCCCTGATTGATTCGTCCGGGTGAGGCATCAATTTTAATTCCAACTGCTGGGATGGTTCATGAATGAATTACATCAGAAGAAGTTGTTAAAACTCGGGCTATTGTATTGAATGGTACGATTATTCGATTATCTGTGTCCAATAATCGAAACTCTCTACTCGTTAGGTTCATTGTTGGTTTTATGTATGAATCAAATTCAATATCTATGAAATCTGAATATTCATAAGACCAGTATCATTGATGACCAATAATTTTGATTGTTATTATTGGTTTAATTGATTCTTCAATTAAATATAAAATTCGTAAGGATGGTATAGCGATAAAAATTAATGTTAATGCTGGCATGAGGGTTCAAATTAATTCTAGAGTTTGATTTTCTAATATTATTCGACTAGTTATCTTATTAAAGAAAATTATTATAATAATGTAACTAACTATAACAGTGATTATTATAACAATTATTATTGTATGATCATGGAATAAAATTAATTGTTCTATAATAGGCGATACAGAATCTTGGATGATATTAGACATTCATGATTTTATTTCTAAAGAAATAGTAATATTTATGAATGAATCTTAAATTCATTACATTAATTCTGCCACATTAGAACTTTGTAATTAATGGTAATTCAGAATATGAATGTTCTTGGGGTGGGGTTATTTGTATTCATTCGATTGATGATTTATTATTAATTGTTAAAATTACAATTCGTTTTGAAATTAATCTTTCTCATATAATAATTATAAGTATTATGATACTTAAAGTTGAAATTAGTCTCCCAAATGATGAGACTAAATTTCATGATGTGTATAGATCAGGGTAATCTGAGTATCGACGGGGTATACCTCTTAGCCCCAGGTAGTGTTGAGGGAAAAATGTTAAGTTAACCCCTAAGAATATAACGGTGAATTGAATTTTAAGTCATTTATTATTTAATGTTAATCCCGTAAATAATGGGTATCAGTGAATAAACCCTGCTATAATAGCGAATACTGCTCCTATTGACAGAACATAATGAAAATGAGCTACTACGTAATATGTGTCATGTAAAATTACATCAATTGATGAGTTTGATAAAATGATTCCGGTTAATCCTCCAATAGTGAATAAGAAAATAAACCCCAATGATCACAATATTGAAATATTAAAATTCTTGTAAACTCCATTTATCGTTGCCAATCATCTGAATACTTTAATTCCGGTAGGCACAGCAATAATTATTGTTGCTGAAGTAAAATAAGCCCGAGTATCTACATCCATCCCAATTGTAAACATGTGATGAGCTCAAACTACAAATCCTAAGACCCCAATTGACACTATTGCATAAATTATACCAATGAATCCAAATGATTCGTTTTTACCTCTTTCTTGGATAATAATGTGTGAAATTAACCCAAATCCCGGTAAAATTAGAATGTAAACTTCAGGGTGACCAAAGAATCAAAATAAGTGTTGAAATAAAATAGGATCTCCTCCTCCCGAAGGGTCAAAGAAGGAAGTATTAATATTCCGATCTGTTAATAATATGGTAATAGCTCCTGCTAAAACTGGAAGTGATAACAAAAGTAGGAACGCTGTAATTAATACCGATCACACAAATAAAGGGGTTTGATCTATTTTTATTCCTTTCGATCGTATATTTAAAACTGTTGTAATGAAATTAATAGCTCCTAAAATAGAGGAAATACCAGCAAGATGCAATGAGAAGATTGCCATATCTACTCTTGGGGATGAATGTGCTACATTTGATGAAAGTGGGGGGTATATAGTTCAACCAGTACCAACACCTGATTCAATAGTTGAACTTATTATTAACATAATAAGTGAGGGCGGGAGTAATCAGAATCTCATATTGTTTAATCGTGGAAATGCTATATCTGGCGCTCCAATTATTAATGGTAAGAGTCAATTACCGAATCCCCCAATTATAATTGGCATAACCATGAAGAAAATTATGATTAATGCGTGAGATGTAACTACAGTATTGTATACTTGGTCATTGTTTATTAATGGCCCGGGTTGACTTAATTCTAATCGAATAATTAATCTTAATATTATTCCAATAATTCCTGATCAAATCCCAAATAGAAAGTATAATGTCCCAATGTCCCTATGATTAGTTGAGAATAATCATTTATTCATTAGGGTGTCTGATTAAAGTAACAAACTGTAAATTTGTAAATGAATTGATATTCCCCTAGTAAGTTTTAATAGTTTAATTAAAATATTAAATTGCAAATTTAATGATACTATTTGTTTAAAACTTAAGATTTACTTCGGGTAATTTTAACTTTGAAGGTTAATAGTTTTATTAACTTAAAATCCTTATAAGGATTTTAAGTTAAATAGAACTAATGGAACAGTTATTATTGTTATGATAAAAGCAGAATTGAAATTAAATTTGATTTGAATTAATCATTTTGGAATTCTAAAATAAAATATTATTGATAGAATTGCAATTCGGGTGTAAAAAAATATGACGATTAGTGATGTTAAAATAGTAATTACTCTAATTAAGTATTCATTGTTTGTAATCAAAAATTTAATTAATATTATTTTCCCAAAAAATCCTAGTAGAGGAGGGAACCCTCCTATTGATAAAAATACCATTCAGCAACAAATTTTTGTAGATTTATTGAATCTATTTAAAATCACTTGATTAATGAAATTTAAATTCAACTTTGAAATCATGTATATTAATATAATTAAAGAGGAAGAATATAAAGTAAAAAATTCAATCCAAATCTCTGATCTATTAATAGATGCTAATACCAATGAAATATTAAAAATGGATGAGTAGCCTATAATTTTCTTAATTGAGTTTTGGTTTAACCCAGATATTGATCCTGTTAATAATCCCATAATTACAAATAAATTTAAATTTTCATTTAAATATCTAATTATATTAATCGGGGCTACTTTTATTAAAGTTAATATGATGCAAATTGAATAAAATCCTATACCCTCAATAATAGAAATTACTCATGTATGAAATGGTCTAATCCCTAATTTGATTATAATTGATAGCAATAAAATTATTTCCGTATTTCAGATTGACATTATAATAACCCCTATTATTATAAATGAAGATCTTAATCTTTGGATAATAAAGTATTTAATGCAAGATTCTGAATTTAATTTATATTTATTTGACATAATTGGTAGAAAGCATATTATTGATAATTCTAACCCCAACCAAATTATTAATCAGTTATTTGAACTAATTGCAATAGTAACCCCTATTACTATACAAAAGTTAAATAAAATTTCTAAATTTACTAAAATTAAAAAGAAGAAAGTTAATTCTATATTTAGGTTATGGGCCTAATAGCTTAATTTAGCTTATCTTTTTGTAATTTAGTGTAAAATGCATTTAAATATTTGAAATTTAAGGTTAAGTTTAATTCTTTAATTTACAATAAGAGTAAAAATACTTGATTTATTCTATCAAAATAATCCTTTAGTCAGGCACCTTATT